TCATGGGGAAGTGGTATCTCTTTAGGATCCACCCCGGCGTCAAGAAATTGGTTAATTGGTAAAGATACATGGATTTGGTGTCCCGCCCAAGAAAGAGACCCAAGTCCTAATAATCCTGCTAAGTGGTGATTCAACATGGATTCTACATCTTGGAACCAGGCTAATTTTGGAGCGGCTTTGTGATAATGGAACCAACCAGCAAAAAGCATTAACGCTGCAAAAATCAATGCACCAATTGCAGTACAATAGAGTTGTAATTCACTAGTTATTCCAGATGCTCGCCAAAGCTGAAAAAACCCAGAGGTTATTTGGATTCCTCGGAAACCCCCGCCTACATCACCATTCAATATTTCTTGCCCTACTATAGGCCAAACTACCTGAGCACTGGGTCCAATGTGAGTAGGATCACTTAGCCATGCTTCATAATTGGAAAAGCGGGCACCATGAAAGTACATGCCACTCAACCAAAGAAAGATAATGGAGAGTTGCCCGAAATGAGCACTAAAGACTTTTCGAGAGATCTCCTCCAAATCACCCGTATGACTATCGAAATCGTGAGCATCAGCATGTAGGTTCCAGATCCAAGTGGTAGTATCAGGGCCCTTAGCTAGTGTTCTTGAGAAATGGCCGGGTCTGGCCCATTCTTCAAAAGATGTTTTTACAGGATCCCTATCCACAACAATTTTTACTTCTGGTTCCGGCGAACGAATAATCATTAAGTCCTCCTCTTTCCGGACAAGACATACAAAGAGACCCGCCAACTGTCTTTTTAGTGAATCTTTGAAAGATAGATTTTGAAAGATAGATATTATGGTTAGTTCTTTTCTTTACTATCTATCGTTCTTCTATTTTTTTTAGTTATTCACTGGAGCAATTATATATTGAAGTCAATGCGAGGCAAGTGTTCGGATCTATTATGACATAAAGATTAGGTGCCTAACGGACATTGTTTGTCTTGAAAAACAAATATTTCCCGACGTAAGAAAAAAATTTTTGAAATTTAAGAAACTGGTGTATTTTTTTTGAAGGTATAAGCTCCTATATACATCTACTTTCCTTGAGCATAATATAGGGTTTTTTATTTTATTCTAAATTCCAAGATAACTCATTAGAATTATTAATAAGACAGTCCTGATATATTAGCAATATTTATATTGCCACTATTTTTTCTTTTTATTCACTTTATTACTTCTATTCTGGACCCTATCCCTATGGTTTATCCTTATGAAATATCATATAAAATAGAAGGTAGAAGAAAGGGATATAATAAAATTCTTGATTCGATCTTACGACCTAATTGATTTGATTAATGGATCAATAACCAAACCACCCATTTTATGAAAAATAAGGAGCGTGCTCTTATTCAAATTCAAAGCGCTTCGTAATCTTCAACCAGTTCTGTGCTTCAATATAATTTCCCGGAGTAAGCGCGATAGCTTGTTTCCAATACTCAGCAGCTTGATCAAACCAAGCTTCTGCAATTTCCGAATCACCCTGTAGAATGGCCTGTTCTCCTCGGTCGGAATAGGCAGTTCCTTCCCTTAGAACCGTACTTGAGAGTTTCCTACCTCATACGGCTCATAAATTGCTATCTTAATTTCCCCTATCTAAACTGAATTCGATTTCTAAAAAATCGATCGAATTTGTTTTTGGTTTAAGCAGAAGAAGTTAATTACCCAAGTTTCAAACCCTAATTTTTATCCATAATCAGTTTGATCTTTTTTCCCACCTTCAGAAGAATGAAGCATAGATAGATCTAGAGCCTTCGTTCGAATTTTCTAAAAGGTAACTATCCCGGTTTCATATATGAAATCTCTATAGAATCCTTGAAAAAGACTTTTTTACATAAGAAAGAAAAAAGAACTTACTATCTTTGGGATCTGATACTACACCGCTGCTTAATCCCTTAGTGGATCGGCTCTATTACATAAGCGGATTCCTAAATTTGACCCCATATCGTGGGATAAGATAAGTAAGCAGTTTTTTTTAGTTGTATCGACCCAGTCGCTCACTAATTGATCTTTACGGTGCTTTCCCTATCAATTTGAGAGCTTTATCCATAGAGTAGTAGTATAGGCGATACTTTCTTCCTTTTTTGATTCTCTTGAAGTGTCCTTCCTTCCTACAGCTGATAGGGAAAAATCGTTGTTTTTACGATCCCTATGTAGAAAGCCTTTTTTTCTAGTATTTACTAGAAAATTTGATCCTCTCTTTTTTTCTTTCTATAGTGGAGATAGTCGCACGTAATGACAGATCACGGCCATATTATTAAAAGCTTGCGGTAAGAAAGGGTTTCGTTCTAGTGCCCGGAAATAATATTCCAAAGCCTTTGTATGCTCTCCATTGCTTGTGTGTATAAGTCCTATGTTATAGAGTATATAACTTCGATCATAGGGGTCGATTTCTAGTCGCGTAGCTTCATAATAATTTTGCAAAGCTTCCGCATAATTTCCTTCGGATTGAGCCAACATCCGTTACGGTCGTTCATTCTATTCAAAAAATCTCCGTTCCAAAACCGTACATGAGGTTTTCATCTCATACGGCTCCTCCCTTCTGTACATAGTACTAAGCGAAATAATCTATAGAATCAAAATAGAATTAGTCCCGTCTCATTATGAATCGAAAGGGGCTGGTATTTTTCCAAGAAATCTCTAGCCAACCTTTTCGCAAGAGGTTTTTCTTAACACCAATGAATTTTATTAATGCTAGAAAAAAACAATAGCTCCAAGAATTTATTTGTTCTCAACGCCCCCTATTTAGAGGAATTAGCCACTTCAACGATCTTTGATGGTTATAGGGGTATCCAAAGTACAAACCTGATGGTTGTTTGTTATCCCAACCATTCTTCCCAACCCTGATACGGATCAGGAAAGGGCTAATTTCTAACAAAGTTTTTCTCTTGTTGATTCCTTTCCTATTTCTAGGTGTAGTGCTTTTCTCCCCTATGCTGCCTACTGGTACTAATAGAGTAGAGTTGGCCTGTAATCCATAACCTATCCTGTAGGTATAACCTTTCGCTCAATACTCAAATCTATAATTGAAGCATCTGAGGCCGCATCAATCGAGGATACACGACAGAAGGAATTGTTAGTTCACCTCACCTTCCCGAAGCGTGGGTTTGCTTTACTAATATTGTTCTCTCTATGTGAACCCCTTCTCTTTCTCGGAAGACTAAGGTGTAGGTAGGGCTAAAAAAAAAAAAAAACAAAAAAAAAAAGAGTCAAATCGCACCATCTCTATAATAAGTAAATGCCTTTTTTTCTCCTGAGGTTGTCGGAATTATTCGCAATAAAATATTGGCTACAATTGAGAAGGTCTTATCAATGAAATTTCCATTTGCGCGGGATCTAGGCATAATTCCCAACCCATTCCATATAGAATTGTTTTCATTCCTTCACAAAATAACATAAAAACAAACACATTCGATTCTTATAAATCGATCCCTCCGTATGCTCTAAATCCATATGCTTTAAATGGATAAGAGAGATATGGATTTTCTGCGCAGCTCAAATTGTATCCTTTTTATTCTGCTTGGACAAGAGGAGATATGAAATATTTGACTAAGACTGGATTTCATTCCACTTTCCTATTTCTCAACAATAACTTCTCTCATCAGCTATTTTGTGTTTGCAAAGTCATTAATTGTCTCATACCCTATTTTGGATTTCGACAGTATGGTGTAGCGTACCTTATGCAAACGGAATTTTAAGGTTTCTTTATTTTATTATGCAATAAATTTGATTATGCAATAAGAAGAAAAGAAGAATTCTTCCATTCTCTTTTTCTTTGGTTGCGGGAAAACCCAAACTAAAACTTTTATAGGGAGCGCAATTCCTGGTAAAAAAAACCTAAGATCCTTCCACTTACAGCAAAAGGAATTTTTCCAATAGAACTATGGAACCTCCGAGCGGTTGCGGTTGTACCTGTACTGCAGGAATAAGAAAACTCGCTATTCACTCAGTTTATTTTCCATAATAAGATTATTGTAGGAGAGATGGCCGAGCGGTTGAAGGCGTAGCATTGGAACTGCTATGTAGACTTTTGTTTACCGAGGGTTCGAATCCCTCTCTTTCCGTTTTTCTTAATTTATCAACGTTAACGAGCACAATGTAGCAAATCAAATAACAATTTATTCCAGCAATAATATCGTATTTAATAGAAATTTTCTATAGCAAATTACCGTGGGATGTAAAATATACATATAGGAAAAAAAAGATCCTAGGGTTAATCCATTTTTGCTAGTTGAGTGGGAAAATACGAATTAGTAGTCTTACGAATTAGTGGTCTTAGGTCGATTTAGTTCGGGGGAAGGGTAAGGGGAAGAAAATTCTATGAACCTTTCTTTTTTTCGTTAAGTTCAAGTCTGACGAGAGTAATATTCTACAACTAACAACTCATTTATTTTGAGACCAACCCACTTCCTATCTAGAATTTTATTTACTAGTCCTTTATATTCTAATGTGTCAATCGTCAAATGCTTTGGCAATTTCCCTGGGTCAGATGAAGCAATAGAATTTTGAACCAGACCTTTTGATCTTTGGTTATCTTTCGTAGTAATAATATCTCGGGGTTTGCAACGAAAACTTGGTATATTGACTATACGACCATTAACTAAAATATGTCTATGGTTTACTAATTGGCGGGCTCCAGGAATGGTTGAAGCCATACCCAATCGAAAAAGGATATTATCCAAACGCATTTCAAGTAATTGTAGTAAAACCTGGCCTGTTGACCTTTTTGCTTTTCCAGCGATATGTACATATCTAAGTAATTGTCGTTCTGTCAGACCATAATGAAAACGCAATTTCTGTTTTTCTTGAAGACGAATACGATATTGCTCCTTTTTACCAGAATGGAATTTTTTTTTCAGATTACTTCCGGATTTAGGTGTTTTTCTAGTGAGTCCTGGTAAAGCTCCCAGACGGCGTATTTTTTTTAAACGAGGTCCTCGATAACGGGACATGAAGACTCCTTTTTTATTTTATTGAAATTTCATTTTACACAATTAATTTCATTGTATTTACATTACAGAATACATCGAAATTAAAACTGAATTAAACTACAGGATAAACAGAGTAAAATCAACTAAAGTACCACAAAAACTAGAATTTCATCAAAATCTGTATTTTTTGTATATATATTATTTATTTTATTGTTTTGTATCTAGCAAAATTGTAAGGTAGAAAACATAAAAGATCCTGGATTCTCCATTGAATTCGGAAAAAAAAAGAGATTTTTGTTCGTAGAACATCGATAGAGAAAAAAAGCCGACTATCGGATTTGAACCGATGACCCTCGCATTACAAATGCGATGCTCTAACCTCTGAGCTAAGTGGGCTTACATAGCAGAAATAGTGTAACAAATAGAAATAGATATAGTATAGGAAATCCGTAAAATCGCAGATCTTAGTTATTAATTTTAGCTATTAACTAGATTCTAAATTTTAAGTTCTACTTAATCTTATAAAAAAAACTAAAACTTCTTAAAGATAAAGTTACCTTGATATGCTTAACTAGAAGATATCTTTAAATAAAATTTAAAAATTTATTGAATTTTATTTTTATTTCTCTAATTCGCAAATCCATTTTTCTATATAGAATAGAATTGATTCCTATTTCTATAATGGAATTGGATTTCAGATATTTTCAATTTGATATGGCTCCGACGAATAATCTAATACATAGAAAAGAATAATATATATGAAAGATATAATAAAGAGAAAATGCAACTTTATTGGCATTTTCATTCGATCATTATCGACTTTTTTTTTTGAGATATTTTTTTATTTGTTAATAATTTTAGAATTCCTATTTCACTAAGGGGGACATAGAGTCATAGCAAAGAAAATAGCTAATTCTTATTAGAAAAAAAAAAGAATGAATATCAAGCGTTATAGTATGATTTCGAATACTCTAAAAAAGTAATACAGTAGGGGGGGGAGAGAAAAACTTTGGGATATATTGATTCGGATTGAATTGGAAATACCTCAACGATACAATCAATTCAATTCTGAATTGCAATAAGCAAGTGGTGTCTCTCAAATAGAGTCGAACTGCTAGACTACGTCGAGTGATGAATTCAATAGATTCAAAAAAACTAAGAGATGGATGAAATTACACAAGGAATCCTTGTCTCAAAGAAGAGGAAAATGGGGATATGGCGAAATCGGTAGACGCTACGGACTTGATTGTATTGAGCCTTGGTATGGAAACCTGCTAAGTGGTAACTTCCAAATTCAGAGAAACCCTGGAATTAAAAAAGGGCAATCCTGAGCCAAATCCGTGTTTTGAGAGGGGGGTTCTCGAACTAGAATACAAAGGAAAAGGATAGGTGCAGAGACTCAATGGAAGCTGTTCTAACGAATCGAGTTAATTACGTTGTGTTGTTAGTGGAACTCCTTCTAAATTTGAAGGAAGGGCTTTATACATCTAATAAAGTGGATTAATCGGACGAGGACAAAGAGAGAGTCCCATTCTACATGTCAATACTGACAACAATGAAATTTCTAGTAAAAGGAAAATCCGTCGACTTTATAAGTCGTGAGGGTTCAAGTCCCTCTATCCCCAAACCCTCTTTTATTCGCTAACTATAGTATTTATCCTCTTTTTTCCTTTTTATCAATTTAAGATTCATTAGCTTTCTCATTCTACTCTTTCCCAAAGGAGTGCGAAGAGAACTCAATGGATCTTATCCTAGAATAGATTTCTTTTTTATTCGAGTGTAGGGAAGGAATCCCGGTTATTCACTCTATTTTTAAGTATTATTAAGTAAGCCATATACAATGCGTAGGACTACCCCCCCCCATTTTCAAATTTCGAATTTAAAATACTTTATTTAATTGATTTTGGAATCCCTTTAATTGACATAGATACAAATCCTCTACTAGGATGATGCACAAGAAAAGGTCAGGATAGCTCAGTTGGTAGAGCAGAGGACTGAAAATCCTCGTGTCACCAGTTCAAATCTGGTTCCTGGCAGAGAAAAAAAGATCTACCGAATAGGTATTGATACAAATACCTCGAGATGGATTGAGATACATATTCGTTCATAATATAAATAGAGTATAGTATGATTTATTCATCTAAGTGGATAAGTCTATAATCTAGAAGCACTTCTTTTTAGAAAATGGTAAAAATTGAATATATCTTTTCTTTATGGTACAGAAGGGGGTGAGATTAGGCTCCCCTTTATTTTTTTTTCATTTCTTAATTTTGTATTCTGCTATTCCGATGAATCTTTTTTTAGTCTTGTTTATCTGATCTTACTTTCCTAGTTGTGCTAAGTCATACGCGCGATACAAAGTTCGGGGTAGAGAACTTCTTTGAATCATCTTATTTTTCTGTTCATTCTGACTGAAGAAAATTAATATCTGATTTTCAAAATAGGGAATCGAAATAAAACCCTTTTTTGCTCAGTCTATCTGGACTGCTTTTGTATAATAGGAATTAATTAGAAATAGGTATTCGGTTTGATCTAGGAAGAGAACGGAAAAATATTCC